ACAAAAACGTGCCTTCGTCAAAGATCCAATCAGATAAATAATTGGAACGGTCGTATCGACCTTCTTCATATAATTTCCTATTAGAAATGAATTTTCTAGCATTTGACTCCGTACCACCAAAGAATTGAATGGCACGCCGGAAAGATAGCCCAGAAAGTTGATAGAGTACTTGGCTAAGTGATTTAGATGAACCTTTCCTGGTTGAGACGACACGTAAAAATGCCATTGCCATAAACGGGCAAGGTAATATTTCCATTTATTCATCAGAAGAGGCGTATCCTTTGAAGCCAGAATGGATTTTTCTTGATATCTAACATAATGCATGAAAGGATCCTTGAACAACCATAAGATGTCCTGAAAATCTTTAGCAAAGACTTCAACAAGATGTTCGACTTTTCCATAGAAATCCATTCGCTCAATGAGGACTCGAGAGGATGTTGATCGTAAATGAGAGGATTGGTTACATAGAAAAAAGAGGAGGGATTCATATTCATATACATGAAAATTATATAGAAACAATAACAATCTTGGATTACTTTTAAAAAAAAAAGAAATAGAGTTCTTTGGAGTAATAAGACTATTCGCATTAAAATACTCGTGGAGAAAGAACCGTAATAAATATAACGAAGAGGCATCCTTTACCCAGTATCGAAGGAGTTGAACCAAGATTTCGGGACAAATGGGGTGGGGTAGTAGTACATCTAACACATAATTTAAATGGAACAATTTGTCCTCGAAAAAAGGAAATATTGAATGAATTGATTGAAAATTATGAGATTTTTCAATTTCTTTCCCTTCTAAAAAAGCTACCAACCATAGGGAAAATGGAATTTCCGCCACAACAGCAAATCCCTCCGATATAATTTGAGAATCCAACTTATTGTTGTGCCAAAAAATTTTATTTTGGTTAGACTCATTAGTAGCAATACTCAAATAAATCGGTTGATACATTCGCGTAATTAACTGTTTCACACTCAGTGAACTAGATTTATTGTCATAACCCCCACTTTCCAACGAAATCGTCGAGCTATTTAAACCATGATCATGAGCAAGTGCATAAATATACTCCCGAAAAAGAAGCGGGTATAGCAAGTCGTGTTGTTGAGATCTATCTAGTTCGAAATAGACTGGAAATTCCTTCATTTGAAATTCGATTAAAAACAAAGGAACAAAGGTAAGGAAGTTAGTGGGCGATCAAACGATACATAGTGCGATACCGTGAAAACAAAGTATTATAATAAAAAAAGTAGATACCTTGAAAACGGGTCAACTCATCAACGGATTCTCTATCCTCTCATTTGCAGTTAATTTAATTGGTTTATGTTTGTTATACTCTAACAAAGTGGTTAGAAACCCTTTATTTTTTCACTCCAATCGCTCTTTTGATTTGGAAAAAACAACTATCTTTCTTTATCAATATACTGCTTCTTCTACACATTCATCTACAACCCATAATAGGGATTCACGAATACTTAGGACTCATTAAATAAATCGATAATTCACTCATGGGAAACCCTTTCCCCGCGTTAGGAACTAATATCTTTTTAACGTTTAATTAGATCGGATAATCATTCAAATTAAGAAACGAAGCTCGTTACTTTTTGTTTCCCTCTAATTGGAACCCTAGGGCTCTATCCATTTATTCACTCAACCCAACTTTGAATTTAATTTCTTTTGTTCCGCGCCAAGAATTCAAACTTGGTTTTGTATCGATTGAAAAAGAATAAAATATTCTCATACTTATCCAGTGATACGACATGCTGTTTTTTCCATTCATTCCTTTCAGGATCAGTCGTAGTCTTACAAACTCTCCCGAAGATTTGGACGAATCTTTGCTTCATAGAAATGTGTAAAAGATGCTAGCCGTACTTAAAAGCCGAGTACTCTACCATTGAGTTAGCAACCCAAAGAATTCGAATGGGTAGATAGAATCAGAATAAAAAGAAATAAACGAAATTTCATTTCACAACGGAATCACAATATTAAACTAGCAAGAACTCAAAAAAAAATTCGAATTGATTCTGAACATAAAAAGAAAAAACCTATAGGACGGAGATAAATGAGTCTGTTTCTCCACGATCAAATTATATTTGTTCAATACACTATTGTCAACATTACATTGAATATCAAGATTGCGAAAATACTAAAAAATAAATAAATAAATAAAATGACGAAAACAAAAAGAGTGAATTGTTTATTTATTAAATTTTTTTTATTAAATTCAAAATTAAAGTAAAATCAAAATAACAAATATAATTTGATATCTTAATAAAAAAATATAATAAATATCGAAATTAATTTCGATAAATACTTGAAAAAACCGAAAGGAAAGAGGTATGAATAGAACAAAGGGGGGGGGGTAGTAAAATAGTAAAGAAAAATTCTACAAAACTATATAAGACTCCTCCACACCCTCTTTTTTTTTGTTATATTCCTTAATAGAATTTCATTTTATTAAGACTAAGTTCTGTAAAAACCCCCGCTTTCTTTGAAATATCATGAACGGTTCCTGTAGGTTGGGCGCCCTTGTCAAGGAAATATAGAATAGCAGGAACATTTAAATGGGTTTGATTATTTATCGGATCATAAAAACCCACTTTCCGAAGATCTCTTCCTTCCCTTCGGGATCGACCATCAATTGCAACGATTCGATAAACGGCTCATTGGGATAGATATAGATGAAGAATATCCCCCCTAGAAACGTATAAGAAGTTTTCTCCTCGTACGGCTCGAGAAAAAAATGGTTATAAGTGATAGTTATGTCTATGTATAAAATTAGAATTGAAAATAACTCTATAAAATAATCAAATCAATTAGAGATTTAAGTCCTTTTTTTTTTCTTTTCTAAAAAAGAAAAAAAAAAAGCATCCGTACTCTCATACCTCAAGTTGGATAAGTTTCAAAGCCCAAACGAAAATACTTAGGCATTTCATTTCCTTTTTTGAGCGGTCTCAAGCCACTTTCCTTTTTTGTTTGTCTCGTTTCGAATCGAATCGATTTTTTGCTTTTTCATTCTGATCGAATTGTTGAGACAATTGAAAATGGTATTTCCTTGTTCCAGGATCCTTTATCTTTTCTTTAAATCATTAGGTTTAGACATTACTTCGGTGATCTTTAAAGTTTTTTTTAGTTTTCAATTAAAAAAAAAAAGACAGCAACACACCCCTTTTTATTTCTTTCTATCAAAGAATCATACGAACAATTGATTCCTACGGGATACGCTTTTGATGGAAAGAGTTTTCCCAATTCCAACAAAATTTCCCCTTTCTTTTGTTTTGGATTTTTTAATTGCTCGAATCAGATCCTTTCGATTTCTATATCAAAATTTACTTACGAAGTTTTTTCCAACTTATTGATTGGTATTAACCCTAGATCCTTGCCCCTGAGAAATGAAAAAATCCTTTTACTCGAGCTCCATCCTGTCCTAGTTACATTACCACCCACCAAAGGGTGAGGATTCTAATAGAACAGAAGAAAGAATGTCGAGCCAAGAGCCCATTCATAGAAAATCAAAACGGTGGATGCAAATCCACAGCGGATCATGTCCTTCAAGTCGCACGTTGCTTTCTACCACATCGTTTCAAACGAAGTTTTACCATAACATTTATCTAGTTTGGAACTGGTATGTAATTGATTCCATTATGGAATCATGAATAGTCATTGCTTAAGTCTATACACAGTCTTTTTCCTTGTATATGGAGGGAATATTTAGGTTGTTAGTCTTTCATCCGGAATCCCGAAATGAAAGATCAAATCAGAATAAAAAAAGGGTGATTTCCGTATCTATCAGATTAGACTGAACAATTTTCGTTGGAAGTAATTATGTATATTGTATGTTAATTATTTAATAGTAAGGTAAGGGCTCATAAATCTTAAAAAAAGCGAAAGAAGATTATCATTATCTCTGAAATCGAAGGATAGCAATCCATGCATATAAGCCTTTCCTAAAATTTTGAGTCGTTTTTTGTCTGGGCTTCCGATTCAATAATCGTTCCCCAAATTGAAAATAATGTAAAATGTAAATAGACTGTATGAATCACCCCCGTCTCAATTGTTATTCCCGAGATTTACAATTATTCATTTAGTCATTAAATAAAGCCCAAGACAAAATACCTTAATTTTTTAGGTTAAGGTCAAAGAAAATCCATTCCATGTGGAACAGGATTATTGGTTACTGAGATTTGGACCGACACGGATATTCCAATCGGTATCTTTCAGTGCTCCCTAACTCTTATCTACCCCCACCCCGAACTCTTTCTGGGGGGATGCTGAATTCTAAAAAAAAAAAAGATCTTATTTTATGGGATGCTAGACTATTTTTTATAGATCTAAAGACAAAAAGGCCCAGATTAAGTCATTGTTTCCTTCTAAGTTTTTAGATTCTGTCCGGCCTGGGACGGAAGGATTCGAACCTCCGAATACCGGGACCAAAACCCGTTGCCTTACCACTTGGCGACGCCCCATTTCAATTTCTATTGGTACTAATAAACAGTATTATTGGTATTGGTTATTTGTCAATTCCAGTCCAAGCCTTAAAATTCGATTATTGTTTTAGTTTAGGATTGTGACACATGGAAGTGTAAAAAAAAACTTTTAATTTATTGATCATTACATAGAATTCAATTAAGATATTGTATGAAAGTATGATTTCTTCAATTCTGACACGAGAATAGAAGGATTTTGGTTTTGATTGGTTCAGTTCCAAGAAGTATTTTTATTGTCTACCTTACTTTCTTTTCTTCCTTTTTATCTTATATCAATAAGATATTAATAACTCAATCAAAATCAAATTCTCTCCAAAAATAAGGTTTGTTATGTTTAATATCCTTCGTTTAATGTATATCTGTCTTAATTCTGCCCTTTATTCGAGTAGTTTTTTATTCGCCAAATTGCCCGAGGCCTACGCTTTTTTGAATCCAATTGTAGATGTTATGCCAGTAATACCTGTTCTATTTTTTCTCTTAGCCTTTGTTTGGCAGGCTGCTGTAAGTTTTCGATGAAACCTTTAATATTGGGCTAGAAAATTTCATGATTTATCCGAGTTAGAAAAAAAAATTATAACAATTGAGAAGATCAGATGAGTCTTACAATATGAACGAACCCTCACCTCAATTTAAACAGTGAAATTCTTGGGGAGCCACGATCTATTTTGATCCTTCTTTTTGTTATTTGTTGATTATAACCCCCTTTCACTGAAACCATATTAGAACCAACCACAACGTTGAATTCGAATTGTGTTAATTTCTGAAAACTCTTTTCTATTTATAGAATCGAAATTCTAAAAAAAAACTTCATTTCTTGATGCCAAAATCGGATATGTCGTATAAAAATATAGAATCCAGTTTTTTTCCTTTTACCCCAAAAAATTATTTGGAGATTGTATAATGCTTACTCTCAAACTCTTTGTTTACACCGTAGTGATATTCTTTGTTTCTCTCTTCATCTTCGGATTCCTGTCTAATGATCCAGGGCGTAATCCCGGACGCGAAGAATAAAAAAAAGGAAGGGGTTGCTTGCTTTAGTCGTATAAATGTTCTTAGGGTTTTCTCAATTCCACATTTGTTACTATCTGTTAAGGAAAAGTGTTCACTAAAAAAGATACGAAGCGATCGACCGAAACGGAAAGAGAGGGATTCGAACCCTCGGTACGAATAACTCGTACACCGGATTAGCAATCCGACGCTTTAATCCACTCAGCCATCTCTCCTAATTGAAAAAAAAAAAATAATAATAATTACTATGTTACATTACACAAAAAATAAAAAATAATGCTTGAAAAAAGCCGCCTTTACTTTATTTTATATCTTTACTTTCTATATTCTCTAGAATATCGAGAATATAGAAAGTAATTTTATTATATAGCTCACAGAAAATATAGCTTATAGAATATTTTTTTTTATTGTCTTGTGTATTCTATTATATAAATAGATCGCACTGTATCAGCAATTCCATTTCTATCATTTATAGAAAATTTAAAGACAGAAAGCATTCGAAAGAGATAAAATAGAAAAAACTAAAGAAAAGAATATCTCTTTAATTTCGTTCAACGGGGCCCTTTTTATTTCCACTTCGACGGCCCGGCCTGGTCAGTATCCAGCCAGGCACTTTTTTTGTTCTAATGAAACATACCGCCAACCATAGAAAAAATGCGAACCATAACATAAACCAAAAATTTTTATTTGGGTTTGATTTGAAAACCAAAAAATGAAATACTTGTTATTGGATTCAAAGAACAAGAAAAAGCAGTACTATTTCCATTCCTATGATGATAGAGAATTAGAATCAAAGTGTCATTTCTTATTATTCTTTCATTTATTTTTTTTTTCCGTTTCTTTGACTTTTACTGGAAAAAGTACTGAAAAAAAAATAAATGAAAGAACTAGGGATTTTTTCACAATCCACTTCTTTTTGTCTTATGACTTAAGTTGTTTTGTTGAGCCATATCTGTCAAAATTCGTCCAATCAAAGAGTTTTTTTTATGAATTTTTCAATTTAGTTATTTGACCGAAAAAACTCCCCCTTTCCTATTGCATTAGGACTCCTGACAAAGACGTCAACGTTCCAATTTCGAATTTTCATTTCATGATTCTTTTGAATTTCTGTTCTATCTTGATTACATCCGATTCTCTTGTTCGACAAAAAGACCTTTTTATACAATAATCCCATTGCAGCGGGTATAGTTTAGTGGTAAAAGTGTGATTCGTTCAAGTAATCCCCTTAATAGTTAAGGGGTCCTTCATTTTCATTGATATTCCAATCAAAAACTTTATTTCTTAAAAGGATTCAAGTTGAATCCTTTCACTCTAAAATGAAAATAAAAAGATTCGGGGAAAAATATCCGTTCTCGTGATTTGTATCCAAGGGTCAATTCGAAATTGAAATTTTGGATTATTAAATTGCGAAACATAATTTTGTTTTTGAATTGGATCCATACTTCCAATTTTTAAGTCTAAGTAAAGGATCCATGGATAAAGATGGAAAAGTCTAGTTGGAATCGTAACTAAATCTTCAAATTAGGTTTTTTATAGGTTCGATTGAAGCAAAATAGCTATTAAATGATAACTTTAGTTTACTAAAGACATCAACATATTTATATTCGATTTTTTTTTTAGCTCGGGGGAAACAAAAAGCTTTTCCTAAGGATTCTCTCAAATAGAAATAGAGAACGAAGTAACTAGAAAAATGGGGATTGTTAGAATCCCCCTCTTCTAGAGGGATCATCTAGAAAGCGAATTGTTTTGAATTCATTCAGACACAAAAAGCTGACATAGATGTTATGGGTCGAATTTTTTTATTTCGCTTGCGGCTTCTATCTGGGAATCTATCCATCGTCCATAAAGGAGCCGAATGACCCCAAAGTTTCATGTTCGGTTTTGAATTAGCGGCGCTAAAAAGTATGAATCGACGTCGACTATAACCCCTAGCCTTCCAAGCTAACGATGCGGGTTCGATTCCCGCTACCCGCTCCATATTCTAATTCTATTAATGAGAATATCAACT